AATGAGATGCCTGATTAAAGGATTACCTTGATAGGGTAAATAAAGTAAAAAAAAATTACTCTCATTATATAAGACAGAATTAAACTATCACCTTTAGTATCAAAAACTAACGTGCATCTTACACCTCTATATAAAAAGGTAAGCTAAATTCAAGCTAATGGGTTCATACCCCATTTATGGAGGCACTAATCCTCCCCTTTTTAATGTACAACAACTCTATAAAACTTCTTTTCCTATCATCATTAATGATAGGAACGATCCTGTCCATTTCCTCAAACTCTTGATTAGGAGTTTGAATAGGACTAGAGATCAACTTACTTTCCATTATTCCATTATTAACAGACAACAAAAATATAATAATTAATGAATCAGCAATTAAGTATTTTATTATTCAAGCAATAGCATCAACAATACTTCTAATTTCGATTCTACTAATTCAAATAAAATACACAATATGATGAGAAAAGGAAAATGTACCATCAATAATAATCATATCAAGAATATTATTGAAAATAGGTGCAGCCCCATTCCATTTCTGATTACCAGAAGTTATAGGATCATCTAGATGAATAAATTGCCTAATCCTATTAACATGACAAAAAATTGCCCCAATAATAACACTATCATATTGTATTAAAATAAGAATATTCACATTTTCAGTAATTATAGCAAGAATTATTATTGGAGCTATAGGAGGGCTAAATCAAACATCATTACGGCAAATTATAGCATACTCATCAATTAGACATCTAGGCTGAATAATTAGATCAATAATTATTAGAGAAAACACATGAGAATTATACTTCTATATTTACCTTCTATTAAATACAGTAATAGTATTAATATTCAGAAGCATAAAATTATACTTCCTAAATCAAGTTTATCTTTCAGGAAACATGAAAACAGAAATTAAATTCATAATAATATTATCACTTTTATCACTAGGTGGACTACCACCCATACTAGGATTCTTACCAAAATGAATTGTAATTCAATCACTAGTTGATAACAACATAACAACAATGATATTTCTAATAGTAACATTCACAACCATCACACTATACTATTACATACGAATTAGATTTTCAGCAATTATTATATCTCATACCGAAAATTCATGATCAGTAGACATTAAAAGTAACAAATCAAAAATAATTTTACCTTTAATGACAACAATTTCAATAATAGGATTAATTTGTACATCAAACTTCATATTATTTTACTAAGGCCTTAAGTTAATAAAACTAATAACCTTCAAAGTTATAATTAAAAGTTATCTTTTAGGCCTTAGTAAAATAATATTCCACACCTCTAGAATTGCAGTCTAAAATCATAATTGAATATAAGGCCCAAAGATATGATAGGAGAGATCAATTCTCATGAATAGATTTACAATCTAACGCCTAACAATTCAGCCACCCTACCGCAAAAATGACTATTCTCAACAAATCATAAGGACATTGGAACCCTATATTTTTTATTTGGTGCATGAGCAGGAATAGTAGGAACATCAATAAGTATAATTATTCGAGCAGAACTAGGACAACCAGGATCTATAATTGGAGATGATCAAATCTATAATGTAATTATTACAGCACACGCATTTGTTATAATTTTCTTTATGGTCATGCCAATCATAATTGGAGGATTTGGAAATTGATTAGTACCATTAATAATTGGTGCACCAGATATAGCATTTCCACGAATAAATAATATAAGATTCTGATTATTACCACCGTCATTAATCCTTCTGCTTTCATCCTCAATGGTAGATAGTGGAGCTGGTACAGGTTGAACAGTTTACCCTCCACTCGCTGGAGCCATTGCACATGGGGGTGCATCCGTAGACCTAGCCATTTTCTCATTACATCTAGCAGGTATTTCATCAATCCTAGGAGCAGTAAACTTTATTACAACAGCAATTAATATACGATCAGATAGTATAACTATAGACCAAACACCATTATTTGTATGATCAGTAGCCATTACAGCTCTATTACTTTTACTATCACTACCTGTCTTAGCAGGAGCAATTACAATACTATTAACTGACCGAAACTTAAATACATCATTCTTTGACCCTGCAGGAGGGGGAGATCCAATCCTTTATCAACATTTATTCTGATTTTTTGGTCACCCAGAAGTTTATATTTTAATTCTACCAGGATTTGGTATTATCTCACATATTGTTTGTCAAGAAAGAGGAAAAATTGAATCATTCGGAACATTAGGAATAATCTACGCAATATTATCAATTGGACTAATAGGATTCATTGTATGAGCACATCATATATTCACAGTGGGAATAGACGTTGATACACGAGCATACTTCACATCAGCAACCATAATTATTGCAGTACCAACAGGAATTAAGGTATTCAGATGATTAGCAACACTATATGGAACAAAATTCAAATTTAATCCTCCCCTTCTCTGAGCCCTAGGATTCATTTTCCTATTCACAATAGGAGGATTAACAGGCCTAGTACTAGCTAACTCATCACTAGACATTGTATTACATGATACTTACTATGTTGTAGCTCACTTTCATTATGTATTATCAATAGGAGCAGTATTTGCAATTATAGGAGGAATCATTCAATGATATCCATTATTTACAGGATTAACAATAAACAATAAATGATTAAAAATTCAATTCTCTATTATATTTATTGGAGTTAACTTAACCTTCTTCCCACAACACTTCCTAGGACTAGCAGGAATACCACGACGATATTCAGATTATCCAGACGCTTACACATCATGAAATGTTATTTCAAGTATCGGATCAACTATCTCAATTGTAGGAATCATCATATTTATTCTAATTATATGAGAAAGAATAATTAAAAACCGAACAGTTATATTTAGAGTAAACATGAGAAGATCAACAGAATGATTACAAAATAATCCACCTGCAGAACACAGATATTCAGAGCTACCACTAATTAATAAGTTCTAATATGGCAGATTAATGCATTAGATTTAAGCTCTAAAAATAAAGGTTTGACCTTTTATTAGAAATATATAATGGCAACATGATCAAACTTATCATTACAAGACGGGGCCTCCCCTTTAATAGAACAATTATCATTTTTCCATGACCACACTATAATTGTTCTACTGTTAATTACAGCAATTGTAGGATATTCACTAAGATATATACTAATAATAAATTACACAAACCGAAATATATTACATGGACATCTAATTGAAACCATCTGAACAGCTCTTCCAGCCGTAACATTAATTTTTATTGCACTACCATCTCTACGACTATTATATTTACTTGATGATTCATCTAATGCATTAATTACCATTAAAACAATTGGACGACAATGATACTGAAGCTATGAATATTCAGACTTTATTAATGTTGAATTTGACACCTACATAACACCAGAAAAAGACCTAGAAATTGATGACTTTCGACTTCTAGAAGTAGACAACCGAACCATCCTACCTATAAATACAGAAGTACGAGTATTAACTAGAGCATCAGATGTTCTACACTCATGAGCAGTTCCAGCCTTAGGAATCAAAATTGATGCTACACCTGGACGATTAAACCAAGGAACATTCTTAATTAATCGTCCAGGATTATTTTTTGGACAATGCTCTGAAATCTGTGGAGCAAACCATAGATTTATACCAATCGTAATTGAAAGAACATCAGTAAAATTATTCATCAAATGATTATCTAACATAATATAAGGAGTTAGTTAAAATATAACATTAGAGTGTCAATCTAAAATAACTAATTAATAGTACACCTTGGAAACATCAGATGACTGAAAGTAAGTAATGGTCTCTTAAACCAAAACATAGTAAATTAACGTCTACTTCTGATGAGGAATAATATAAAACTAAATCCCTCAAATATCGCCTTTAATATGATTTTCACTATTCATTATATTTTCAATTACAATAATTGTGTTTAATCAAATAAACTTCTTTTCATACAAACCAAGAATAATTAAAAGAATCGAAAAAACAATCAAAAAAGAGAACATAAATTGAAAATGATAACAAATTTATTCTCCACATTTGATCCATCTACTAACATTTTCAATTTATCATTAAATTGAACTAGAACATTTTTAGGATTATTATTAATTCCATCAATATTCTGATTAATACCATCACGAATTAATATTTTATGAAATAAATTAAACTTAACATTACACAATGAGTTTAAAACTCTATTAGGTCCAAAATCATTCCATGGGTCAACATTTATTTTTATTTCAATCTTTATTATAATACTATTCAATAACTTTATAGGATTATTCCCATATATTTTCACAAGAACAAGACACATAACATTAACATTTACAATCGCATTACCAATATGAATAAGATTCATATTATTTGGTTGAATTAACCATACAAATCATATATTCACTCACCTAGTTCCACAAGGAACACCAACTGCACTAATATCATTTATAGTCTTAATTGAAACCATCAGAAATGTTATTCGACCAGGAACATTAGCAGTGCGACTAGCAGCTAATATAATTGCTGGACATTTATTATTAACACTTCTAGGAAATACAGGCCCATCATTAACAATAAGAACTATTTATATTTTAATTATTGGACAAATACTACTATTAATTTTAGAATCAGCAGTAGCAATAATTCAAGCATACGTATTTTCAATTTTAAGAACATTATATTCAAGAGAAGTTTATTAAACTTATGTTAACAACTCACTCAAACCACCCATTTCACATAGTAGATTACAGACCATGACCACTCACCGGAGCAATTGGAGCAATAGTAATAGTATCAGGACTAGCAAAATGATTTCATATATATAATATTAATTTACTTATTATTGGAATAACAATTACAATTCTAACAATAATTCAATGATGACGAGACGTAATTCGAGAAGGAACATTCCAAGGATTACACACTAAATTCGTTTCAATAGGATTACGATGAGGAATAATTCTATTCATTGCATCAGAAGTCCTATTTTTTATATCTTTCTTCTGAGCATTCTTTAGTAGAAGATTAGCACCAACAATTGACCTAGGAATAATATGACCACCAATAGGAATTCAACCATTCAACCCAATACAAATTCCATTACTTAATACAGCTATTCTACTCGCATCAGGTGTCACAGTAACATGAGCACACCACAGAATTATAGAATCTAACCATTCACAAGCAACACAAGGATTATTTTTCACAGTACTTCTAGGAATATACTTTACAATACTACAAATATATGAATATTGAGAAGCACCATTTACCATTGCTGATGCAGTTTATGGATCAACATTCTTTGTTGCAACAGGATTCCATGGATTACATGTAATTATTGGTACATTATTCTTAATAACATGTCTAATACGACATTTAATAAATCAATTCTCACCAAATCACCACTTCGGATTTGAAGCAGCAGCATGATATTGACACTTTGTAGACGTAGTATGATTATTCCTTTACCTTTCAATTTACTGATGAGGTAGATAACTATTTTTCTAGTATAAATAGTACATTTGACTTCCAATCAAAAAGCTTGATTATTATCAAGAAAAATAATTATAATTTTAATAACAAGAATTTCTATTAGATTTATCCTACCAATACTTGTAATAACAATCGCAACAATCCTATCAAAAAAATCAATTAATGATCGAGAAAAAAGATCACCATTCGAATGTGGATTCGATCCAAAAAGATCTGCACGAATACCATTCTCAATTCAATTCTTCCTAATTGCAGTTATTTTTCTAATTTTCGACGTAGAAATTGCACTAATTTTACCAATCGTAATTATTTTAAAAACATCAAACATCATAATATGAACCATTTCCACAATAATCTTCATTTTAATTCTTTTAATAGGACTATACTATGAATGAAATCAAGGAGCTCTTAAATGAGCAAACTAGGGTTGTAGTTAAATATAACATTTGGTTTGCAACTAAAAAGTATTGAAATATCAATCAACCTTAATTAAAATAAGAAGCGAAATATTGCAATCAGTTTCGACCTGAGTTATGGCACCAATATGCCCTTATTTATTAATTGAAGCCAAAATAGAGGCGTATTACTGTTAATAATATAAATGAACAATAGTTCCAATTAAGGAAATGTAAAGTTAATATGAAAGCTGCTAACTTTTTATAATAGCGGTTAAACTCCGTTAACATTTCTTACATTTATATAGTTTAAATAAAACATTACATTTTCACTGTAAAGAAAATATAAAAATATTTATAAATACCTAAAAATAAAATTATTTCCCTAACATCTTCAGTGTCATACTCTAAATTATAAGCTATTTAGGTAATAAATAAAAAAAAACATAAACAAAATAAATATTCAAAAAATAAAAGTTAACAAATAAACCTTAAAATTAGAATCATATAAAGACTGAATATAATCAATTATGTACAGAAAAAAAGAATATAAACCCTGACCACCCAATAATTCTCCTCAACCATAATCAAAAGACTTTGATAAACTATGACCAGCCTTTAAAGGCAAATATCTGATATAATTAGTTGAAAGAAAAGGTATAAACCATATAGAACCGACAAATCTAACAAAAGATAAAAAACTTAAAGAAAATAAACCATAAAAATAATCAAAATCAGAAACTAAATAACCAAGATATGAACCCAAAATAACAACAAATATAGTTAAAAACTTTAAATATCAAGGTAAAACAATTACATAAGGAACTGGAAAAATTAACCAAGATAAAAATCTACCACCAAAAACAGCAACAAACAATAAACCAATCATACCAAAAGAAATAAAATAACTCTTATCATCAAAGAAAAAACTAGGATAAAAATTATTATCCCCCATCATTGAATAATAAAATAAACGAAAAGAATAAGAAGCAGTTAAACCAGTAGAAACAAAATATAAAAAAAAAATTAAAAAATTAACTCAACTTAAACAAACAACTTCAAGAATCAAATCCTTAGAATAAAAACCCGCCAAAAAAGGCATACCACACAAAGATAATCTAGAAACATTAAAACATACAGACGTTAAAGGTATAAAATTAACAATAGAACCCATAAAACGAATATCCTGAGAATCCCTCAAATTATGAATTATAGATCCCGCACACATAAATAATAACGCCTTAAATAAAGCATGAGTAAGTAAATGAAAAAAAGCAAGACCAGAATAACCCATAGATAAAATTCTCATTATTAAACCCAACTGACTTAAAGTAGAAAGAGCAATAATCTTCTTCAAATCAAATTCAAAATTAGCACCCAACCCAGCCATAAATATAGTTATACAACCAATCATTAACAAAAACCAACCATAATTATAAGTCAATAATATTGGTCTAAAACGAATTAATAAATAAACACCAGCAGTAACAAGAGTAGATGAATGAACCAAAGCAGAAACAGGAGTAGGAGCTGCCATGGCAGCAGGAAGTCATGAAGAAAAAGGAATTTGAGCTCTCTTAGTTATAGCAGCAAGAATAATTAGTATAGTAATAATTTTCATCTCAAAAGAATCAAAAATAAAATAATAATAATTAACATAATTTCAGCTACCAAAATTTAATATTCATGCAATTGAAATTAAAATAGAAACATCACCAATACGATTAGATAAAGCAGTTAATATACCAGCATTATAAGACTTTACATTCTGATAATAAATTACTAAACAATAAGAAACTAAACCTAAACCATCTCAACCTAATAAAATACTAATTAAATTTGGACTAATAATTAAAAGAACCATAGAAAAAATAAATATTAAAACAATTATAATAAAACGATTAATATTCTTTTCATTATGTATATAATCATTTCTATAATAAATAACAAGAGAAGAAATATACATAACAAAAGACATAAAAATCAAAGACATTCAATCAAAAATAAATGTTATAACTACCATTGATCTATTTAAACTAAAAAGTTCCCACTCAATAAAAACTCTATAATCAAACATTAAATAATAAATACCTAATAAAAAAATTAAAGTTCTAAATAAAAATAAAAAAAAAAAACTTAATGAACAAATAGAAAATAAATACACGGCCTAAGATGAAAAACTCATATCATTGATTCCACAAAACAACATTTTCAATTAAAATACTTAAGCAACTAATAATAAAAGTACTCCCCCTTTAAACATAAAATGTTTAAAGGGAATCAATGTAAAAATAAAAGATGATATTCACGTAAATAACCCAAAGAACAAGTATAAATACCTGAATAATAAAAACCATGCTGAGAGTAAGAATACATATATAAGGTATAAACAGCACTAAAAAAAGATAAAAAAATTAAAACTAAAAACATAAATGGAGATCATGAAATAATTCTATTCAACAATCTAAATTCACCAATTAAATTCAAAGATGGAGGAGCCGCCATATTAGATGATCTAAGAAGAAATCATCAGAGAGATATAGTAGGCATCAAATTAATTATACCCTTATTAATTAATAATCTTCGTCTACCTAAACGTTCATAAATAATATTTGATAAACAAAATAAACCAGAAGAACATAAACCATGACCAACCATTAAAGATAAAGAACCTATACAACCTCATCAATTTATAGTTATTAAACCACCAATTACCATTCTTATATGAGCAACAGAGGAATAAGCAATTAAAGACTTTAAATCAACCTGACGAAAACAAATAAATCTAATAACAGCACCACCAAACAAGCTTAAAGATAACCAAAAATAATTAAAACATAAACCCAAACAAGAAATAACCCTCATAATACGAAAAATACCATAACCACCAAGCTTCAATAAAACCCCAGCAAGAATTATTCTACCAGAAATAGGAGCCTCAACATGAGCCTTAGGAAGCCAAAGATGAAACAAAAATATAGGCATTTTAACTAAAAAAGCAAACATAGAAAAAACATAAAATATAAAATAAAAAGAACCACAATCAAATAACAATGGAAAATAAAGAGTATTAAAAACACTATTAATTTTAAATAAAACCAATAATAAAGGTAATCTAGCAACCAAAGTATAAAAAATTAAATAGATACCAGCCTGCAAACGTTCAGGTTGATATCCTCAACCCAAAATTAAAAATAAAGTAGGTACTAATCTAGATTCAAAAAAAATATAAAAAGACAACAAACTCAAACTCGAAAAAGAACAATATAAAGTAATTAACAACAATAAAACTAAAAAAATAAAAAAATTAGAATGATAAGAATATAAATAAATTGATCTTCTCGCAGTAATTATTAAAGAACAAATTCAAAAACTAAGTAAAATCAACATAAAAGAAAAATAATCAATACCAAAAAAGTAACCAATTATATTTACATCAGCATAAGAATAAACAGAAAATATAAAAACAAAACTTAACAAAAACATTAAAGAATGAACCAATCATCAACAATTACCTAATAAACAAATAGGGATCAAAAAAACAATTATAAACAAATACTTTAACATAAACACAAAAAAAAAGAATTAAAAAAATCATTACCATGAGAACGAATTATAGAAACCAAAATAGAAAGACCCAAAGCACCTTCACAAACAGAAAAAACCAAAAAAATAATAGGAAAAAAATAATCATAATCAAATTCAATCAAAAAAATAACAATTAGCATAAAAAGAGAAAGAACAATATATTCTAATCTCAATAAAACCATCAATAAATGTTTACGCTTTGATGAAAAAACATAAACACCAGATACATAAATTAATAAAGAAGTAAAAATAGAAAATATAAACATTAGTTTTAATAGTTTAAAAAAAACATTGGTCTTGTAAACCAAAATTAAGAAAACACTTTTAAAACTTCAAGGGTAGAAAATCTTTCTATCATTGATCCCCAAAATCAACATTTTAATAAACTAACCCTTGACATGACTAAAATAATAATTATAAGAATATCAAATTTACTAAACATTAACTTTATTAAACTAAACCACCCCATATCAATAATAATAATAATTATTATTCAAACAATAATAATTGGACTAATAACGGGGTCAATGATAGAAAGATTTTGACTATCATATATTCTGTTCTTAACATTCCTAGGAGGAATAATAGTATTATTCATTTACATTACAAGAATTGCATCAAATGAAATATTTAATATTAAATCAACAAACGTGTTATTATCTATTACCATAATTGTAATTTTAACAACAGTATTCTTTAACACAGAAAAAATTATATTTACAGAAATAATAAAAAATACAGAAACAATAAACACAAGACATATAATAAACTTTCAAGAAATAACAATATCACTAACAAAATTATATAATAATCCCACACTTATTATCACAATTATGATAATAATTTATTTATTCATTGCATTACTAGCAGTAGTTAAAATTACAAACATCAACCAAGGACCTATTCGCAAAATAAGATAACTAATGAATAAACCATTACGACTTAAACACCCAATAATTAAAATCATTAATAATTCATTAATTGATTTACCAGCTCCAACAAACATTTCATTCTGATGAAATCTAGGATCACTACTAGGATTATGCTTAATAATTCAAATTATTACAGGATTATTCTTAACTATACATTATACACCCAATATTGAAATAGCCTTCAGAAGAGTAGTTCACATTTGTCGAGATGTAAACAATGGTTGAATCATTCGAACATTACATGCTAATGGAGCATCAATGTTCTTCATCTGCATTTATCTACATGTAGGACGAGGAATTTACTATGGATCTTACATATACATAAATACATGAATAACTGGTACACTAATTCTATTTTTAGTAATAGCAACAGCATTTATAGGATATGTATTACCATGAGGACAAATATCATTTTGAGGAGCAACAGTTATTACAAATTTACTATCAGCAATCCCTTACATTGGAACAGATATTGTACAATGAGTATGAGGTGGATTTGCAGTAGATAACGCAACACTTAACCGATTCTACACATTTCACTTCGTATTACCATTTATTGTTGCAGCAATAGTAATAATACATTTATTTTTCCTTCACCAAACAGGGTCTAATAATCCAATTGGATTAAATAGAAATATTGATAAAATCCCATTCCATCCATACTTTACATACAAGGATACAATTACATTTATTATTTTAACCATAGCTCTAGTAATATTATGTCTTATTAATCCATACATACTAGGTGATCCAGACAATTTCGTACCAGCCAATCCACTAGTAACACCTGTTCACATTCAACCAGAATGATATTTTCTATTCGCCTACGCAATTTTACGATCAATTCCTAATAAATTAGGAGGTGTTATTGCATTATTTCTATCAGTAAGAATCCTTATAATTTTACCATTCTATAACAAAACAAAATTCCGAGGGATTCAATTCTATCCAATTAACCAAATCCTATTTTGAATTATAGTAATTGTAGTTTGCTTATTAACATGAATTGGAAAACGGCCAGTAGAAGAACCATATATTACTACTGGACAAATCTTAACAATTATCTACTTCTTATACTTCCTAATTAACATTCACATCGCAAAAATATGAGATATACTAATTAGAAAATAAGTTAATTAGCTTAAGAAAAGCATATGTTTTGAAAACATAAGATTAGAAGTTTAATTCCTCTATTAACTTTTAAGTACTTAAAAAATTTAACTAAATTATTGAAAAAAATAAAACCCTCAAACCAATAAAAAAAAACAAAAAATTAAGAGATAAAGGCAAAAAACTCTTTCAAGCTAAATATATAAGTTTATCATAACGAAAACGAGGTAAAGTACCTCGAACCCAAACAAAAAAAAATGAAACTAAAGAAAGCTTAATAAAAAAAATAAAAGAATAAAAATCACCACCCAAAAAAACTAATGTAAATAACATACTCATAAAAATAATTCTAGTATACTCAGCCAAAAAAATTAAAGTAAAACCACCAGCCCCATACTCAATATTAAAGCCAGAAACCAACTCAGACTCCCCTTCGGCAAAATCAAAAGGAGTCCGATTGGTTTCTGCCAAACAAGAAGCAAAAAAAGATAAAGCTAAAGGAAAACAAAAAACAATAAATCAACAATAAATCTGAAAGTTCATAAAATCAAACATGTTAAATCTACCAATTAACAAAATTAAAGAAAGTAAAATTAAAGCTAATCTAACTTCATAAGAAATAGTCTGAGCAACAGAACGCAAAGAACCTAATAATGAATAATTAGAATTAGATGATCAACCAGCAATTATTAAAGTATAAACTCTTAATCTAGTACAACAAAGAAAAAATAAAAATCCATAAGAAAAAGAACACATATAAGTTATATAAGGAAAAATAGACCAAACAAACAACGAAATCATTAAATTAAATACAGGAGAAAAATAATACAAAAAATAATTAGATATAAAAGGAATAGGTTGTTCCTTACAAATTAATTTAATAGCATCACTAAAAGGTTGAGGAATACCTAAAAACCCAACTTTATTTGGACCTTTACGAATCTGGATATAACCTAAGACCTTACGTTCTAATAAAGTCAAAAAAGCTACTCTAATTAAAACACAAATAACTAAAAGAAGAAAATTCAAAATAAACATAATTAAATCATATATTATCAATACTATTTGTAGAAGAAATCTACATAAATGAATTCTAAATTCAACACATTAATCTGTCAAAATAGTAAACAATTAATTTTAACCAGTAAACAAAAATTATTTCAATCATATGGTCCTTTCGTACTAATATGAATATTTTATATCTTAGGATAGAAACCGACCTGGCTCACGCCGGTCTGAACTCAGATCATGTAAGAATTTAAAGGTCGAACAGACCTAATTATTAAGCTACTACACCTAAAATTAATCTTAATCCAACATCGAGGTCGCAACCCACTTTGTCGATATGAACTCTCAAAAATGATTACGCTGTTATCCCTAAGGTAACTTAATCTTTTGATCATAAATTATGGATCAAATAAACATAAATCAATGATGTAATAATGAAGAGTTTATTTATTCTTCATGTCACCCCAACCAAATATTAAAAAATCTATATAGAAAAATAAACTAAAAACATACAAAATTCATAAATATCAAGCTCTATAGGGTCTTCTCGTCCTAAAGAAATATTTAAGCCTTTTAACTTAAAGGTTAAATTCTAAAATTTATTAAGAGACAGTTAATTTCTCGTCAAACCATTCATTCAAGCCTCTAATTAAGAAACTAATGATTATGCTACCTTTGCACGGTCAAAATACCGCGGCTCTTTAAAATTATTCAGTGAGCAGGTCAGACTTCAAAATATTATCAAGAAGACATGTTTTTGATAAACAGGCGGAAATTAGTTTTGCCTAGTTCCTTATAATAAATTAACAAACAAAAATCATAAACAAAATAAATATACTAATTACATCATTATTACGAAAATTTTAAAATTAAATTAATTATCTTAATAAAAAACCTAAAAACATTATAAAATCAGAAATAAAAAAAATGAACTAAAACGTAATCAAAAAATAGCTGGTCTTAAGCCTATTATTATATTCTGAAATAATTATAAATTTATAGAAATTTAACTTTAAAGCTTATCCCTTAAAGAATAAATAAATTAATATTCTAAATTAAAAAATTAAATTAAAACACTAATTTTAAAAAATTAAATTTTTTCTTAAGAAACTAAATATCTTAGGAAACGAATAACATTTCACTTCCACAAATAAATCAATAATATTTATGAAACAATAACTATGATTTATTTGTAAATCAACCTAAATTGAGATCAATTAATAAAAATTAAAATTTTGATAAACCCTGATACAAAAGGTACAAAAAATAAAATCTACTTATTTAAATTTAAAAAATACTAATAATTCAATTACATTACTAATAAACTATAATAATAAATAATCAATTCAACAAAAAATACTAAGACAAAAAACAATAAAATTACTTCTATTAAATAAAATAACTAACAAAAAACAAAAATAATATAATAAATTAATCAAGACATCCTGAATTGCACAGAATAAAAAATCAGTGTAAATGATATACTTTACTTTAAAGTCTTGTCTTGATTAAACTTACTAGATACACTTTCCAGTACATCTACTATGTTACGACTTATCTCATATTAACTGAAACAAAATAAATAAAATCAATAATGAGAGCGACGGGCGATGTGTACACATTTCAGAGCCAATATCAATTAAATTAAATAAATTAAATTACTATCAAATCCACCTTCATTAAAAAATTTCAAAATTAAATCCATAATAAAAAAATTTATTGTAACCCATCACACACTTGATTATAAGCTGCACCTTGACCTGAAATAAATTTTAATGGAAAAACAGGAAAATTATAGCTCCAAAAAGATTTTCTGATAACGGAGATATACAAACAAATAAATCAAGTAAAGTTAATCGTGTACTATCAATTACGAGATAGGTTCCTCTGAATGGAATGAAATACCGCCAAATTCTTTGGGTTTAAAGACCTTAACTAATATTACCCAGGTAAACTAAAATTAACACTTAAAATAATAGGGTATCTAATCCTAGTTTATTATTTAAGTTTCATAGATTAATAATAAAGAGTTATGTCAAAAAATAAAATTTCACCTAATAAAATTTGTATAAAACTCAAATAATACTAAAAACTATATTAACCAAAAATATTCACTTGTATTAATCGTATAACCGCGGCTGCTGGCACGAAATTTGCCAATACTTAATCAATTACTAATTCCAAAATAACTTGATAATTAAATTTAATCACTACAAAATAGAACATTTAGTTTAACAAAACTTATATATAATATAAAGAAATAATGAACTTCTAAGCAAGAATAAAACTTTAAAATTACAAATGAAACATAAACAGTAAAAATAAAATACTTAAAATATTAGACAACAAAAATATTTAGAACAACATAAAAAAATAAACGAGAGAAAAATCAAAAAAAAATAGAAAAATCAACCCCAAGGTGTACAACAACAACTTCTTTATTATATATTATAAAGATAAATACAATACTTAATCAATTACTAATTCCAAAATAACTTGATAATTAAATTTAATCACTACAAAATAGAACATTTAGTTTAACAAAACTTATATATAATATAAAGAAATAATGAACTTCTAAGCAAGAATAAAACTTTAAAATTACAAATGAAACATAAACAGTAAAAATAAAATACTTAAAATATTAGACAACAAAAATATTTAGAACAACATAAAAAAATAAACGAGAGAAAAATCAAAAAAAAATAGAAAAATCAACCCCAAGGTGTACAACAACAACTTCTTTATTATATATTATAAAGATAAATATGGTACTTGTATTCATAAAAATGTTTTATGTTATCTTTCTTTATTATTTAATCTTTCTTTTCACTTATAAATAAAGAAAGATTAAATAATATAAATAATTTTAATTAATATAATTATATTGTTAACATTAGTATAAATTATATGCAATTCTTTATATAATATTATATATATATGTAATTATATTATTATAGATAACTTATCTATTATAATATAATTCTAATATATATAAATATAAATAATTAAATTACTATTAGAATAATATTAAATATATAAATGGTATTGATTATATCTAATTATAATAATGTAAAATATTTAATTACATTATAATAGATATTTTATTATAAAATCATTTCTTTTGCCTAAAAAACATAAGTAGCTATAATCCTCATTGAAGATATAATTTAAAATAATCAATTAATATTGAATAAATATAACTTATAATGCTATATTAAATTAAATGTAATATATTAAAATAAATAATTTATATTAATAAACATAAAATAGGAGCATAAATAAAAGAAAATTAAGCAAATTTTATTAATCAATAGGATTTATATATTTAATATTATTCTAATATATATAAATATAAATAATTAAATTACTATTAGAATAATATTAAATATATAAATGGTATTGATTATATCTAATTATAATAATGTAAAATATTTAATTACATTATAATAGATATTTTATTATAAAATCATTTCTTTTGCCTAAAAAACATAAGTAGCTATAATCCTCATTGAAGATATAATTTAAAATAATCAATTAATATTGAATAAATATAACTTATAATGCTATATTAAATTAAATGTAATATATTAAAATAAATAATTTATATTAATAAACATAAAATAGGAGCATAAATAAAAGAAAATTAAGCAAATTTTATTAAACAAAAGGAAAATATACAAAAACACCTTCTCAAAAAAAACTTTCAATTTATATATAAAATACAAAAGTTAA